CCGCCATGCATAAACTAAACCAACAATTAAGATAAGCACGAAAATTAAAGCTTCTATAAATACAGATACGCCCAATACATCAAAACTCATTGCCCATGGATAAAGAAAAACCGTTTCAACATCAAAAACAACAAAAACTAGAGCAAACATATAATAACGAATTCTAAATTGTAACCAAGCGTTGCCCATTGGTTCTATACCCGATTCATAACTAGAAAGTTTCTCCGGCCCTTTCCTAATCGGGGCTAAAATCCCAGAAATTAAAAATGTCAAAATAGGAATAAAACTTGATATTATTAGAAATGCCCAAAAAATATCATATTCGTAAAGCAAAAACATAGACGCACTCCTATGAACGTGGAAAGTATATCGGATTGGTTGATTCGAATTGAAGTTCTAAAGTCATTGATAACTAGTTAGTCAAAACAACAATTTATTTTGACCAAACCATCTAGTTTCCTTTGATTATTGCAGGGCATATCTCATTTCAAGATTTATCGACTGACTTGATCGGGATCCTATTTCCAGTCTTCCAGTCTACTTAATTTTTTTAGTTCAATTTTCTTTAATTGCTTTAGTTAGTATAACTCTAGATGTTATACTTAGACAAATTTTCTTGTTTTTGCCTAGGATTCTTCCTAAAGCCTAAAGAAAGCAAATAGAATTCTTATTTTGTGTTTAAAATTTTTGAATTTATTATTCTTTTGATATTCTTTTGATTATTTGAATTTTCTTTATAAAAATGCGAGTTCGGAATTTGGATTTTTTAGGAATAGAGTCGAAAGTTTTTTCTTAGTAATTTAGAATAGAACAAGTATTCAAATGTAAGAGAATGGGTAGGTATCTGGGGATTTCGAATATCTTAGTGTTGGTATATTCCGTTTATCAGATCTGGATGGGGTGGGGTTTTCTCTTGATTGAATACAGAAAAAGAAGACCACCCCCCCTTGTTTTGGTGTGCTTCGCCGGGTCTTGGTAAGGTATACCAAAGAAAAGGAGTATCGCTAGCTTAACCCCTTGATTGTGGGCAGAAAAATGCATATGGAATTTCCCTTCGACAATTAATGACGAAGGGTTGGTTTGTTTGGAAAAAGATCGATTCGATTCCTTGAAATATGATATGTTTTTTCGGTTTTCTGTTCTGCTTTAAATGATTCCCGTGAGTGAGTTTCTAGGACAAATTTTGTTTCGATGAACCAACCGGTCAGTTATAAGCAACAAACAAGAATGAAGAAATCAAAATTATACAATTTTTTATTTCAAATGAAAATTTGGAATTTTATTCATTTTTTTTATAGGGCTCTAGGGCTATACGGACTCGAACCGTAGACCTTCTCGGTAAAACAGATCAAACTTATTATTATCAAAATGATCTGAACTGTTTCAAAGACCCAACATGCATTTTTTTTTGCATTGGGCTCTTTCATTAACTGATAGAAATATCAGCCAATCTGCCATATTTTTTCTTGACAGAAAAATAAGATAAGGAGATGGCTCCATGTGCTCTGATTCATTATTTGGGATTCTAATTCAGAGCACTACCAAAGTGTTTCAAAGGTGAAGTTATTTTGACGTAGGTCTGCCTTTGGCCTAGAATTTTAAGTTAAATGAAGTCTCTATCGTTCGGCTTAAAAAATCCAATATGAAACTTCATACACCTTCAAGTTCATAGGACGAAAAGAGATTTTTTGAGGGCCTTATACTCATTATGCCTAGCATTGAATATACTGCTATTTTCACCTTATCAATATCTCAAGGCGGAGCCTGTTTGGTACCTACAAAGGGCACTCAAATAGGACCGAACCTCTCGTCAGGCTATTGTTCTCTTTTCTCTTAAAGTTATTATGGAGTAAGACATCGATTTCTCAATAAGATCCATTTTTTGGATTGTATGGTGGATTCCCCTGAAAAACATTGGCGCGCGTGTAAACGAGGTGCTCTACCAACTGAGCTATAGCCCTTAGTGCTTGTGATGCATATTTTATCATGTATATAATTTGTTGTCAAGATCAATATTCTATGATCCAACATCCGAAATTTTTGAGTGGTATTGGTTCGATTATTGTTGCTTATAAGGAATATGATATTTATAATCCATCGATAGGATGGGTTCCATTTGGTTCTCTTTAGGATAATAAGTGACCTACTTAACTCAGTGGTTAGAGTATCGCTTTCATACGGCGGGAGTCATTGGTTCAAATCCAATAGTAGGTAGAACTTATTAGATACCGGAGTCAACGGTATCTAATAAGTTTTTTGTCCCACCCTTATTTTTATAGATTTTTTATTTATTTCATTTTTGAATTGCGTTGTATCTAAATTGGATTCTGCTTGATTGGATTATGTCGAGTGAATCCAATCAAAATAGGGTTTAGAAACAGAACCTCTTTTGATTATTTGAACGCACCAACTAGTTATGAAATTGCATTGACAGCCTCGACTCTTGTCCTAGCTCGTCGAAGAGCTAGATTTGCCTCAATTATTTGTCTCTTTCCTTCAG